CCCCAATGGAAGGAAATACCATAATTTTCGATTTCTAGGATCAACCAACTAGGTTTTGTCGTTATAGAACATAAGAGTTTATAGAAGCAATGCAAAATAGATACGAATAGTACCCAAAAGGGGAGAAATAAAAAAAGTGTATATAAAAGTTATACAAAATGATATACGAATTATTATCCCTTTTTTATTTCCTTAATTAAATATTCAATTTCGTTTGATTAGGGCAAAGCTACTTAAAAACCTCGGCCTTTCTTAAAATATCCCGAACAGTTCCCGTAGGCTGAGCGCCCTTTTCAAGGAAATATAGAATAGCAGGAATGTTTAAATAACTTTGATTCTTTATCGGATCATAAAAACCCACGTTGCGAAGATCTCTTCCTTCTCTTCGGGATCGAACATCAATTGCAACGATTCGATAGACGGCTCATTGGGATAGATGTAAGTAAATGAACAAGACCCCCCCTAGAAACGTATAGGAAGTTTTCTCCTCGTACGGCTCGAGAAAAAATGATTCGCAGTTTTGTCTACGTATTCTAATGAATGGCAAGGGGGTTGATAAAATCACTTACACTGGGATTTCACTCCCTTTTTTGTTCGCCCTTCCTGAAAAAAGAAAAAATCATTTGTACTCATAACTCAAGTTGGATAATTCTAAATTCGGCAATTTATTTCATTTATTGAATGGTCTTTAACCCCCCTTATTTGTTTGTCTCGTTTAAAATAAAAAATATTTGGATTCTTTATTATGATCCAGTTCTTGAGACAATTGAAATGGCGTTTCCTTGTTCTGGGATCCTTTTTTCTTTGTTTTAAATCAGTGGGTTTAGACATTACTTCGGTGCTTCTTAATCGTTCCAAAATGGCAGCAACACGCCCCTTTTGTGATTTCTTTCTATCAAAGAATCATCTGAACGGTCGATTCCCGCGTGATACACTTTGAATCGAAAGAGTTTTATCAATTCCAATAAATTTTCCTTTTGAATTGAAAACTTGACCGAATCGGATCCTTTCGATTTCTATATTGATGATATACTTACGAAGTTGTTCCAATTTATTGATTGGCATTAACCCTAGATCCTTGCCCCCTGAAAGATGAATCAAGACTTTCTACTCGAGCTCCATCATGTACTATATTAATTACAATCCAACAAAAAGAGGGATTCTAGTGGAATAGAACAGATGTCGGGCCGAGAGCACCTTCGGTCCTATAAAAGATGGCGGATGTAAGAATAAGAATCCACACCGGATCGTGTCCTTCAAGTCGCACGTTGCTTTCTACCACATCGTTTCAAACGAAGTTTTACCATAACATAACATTCTCCTCATTTGGAACCCGGATGGAATTGATTCAATTGTGGAATCATGAATAGTCATTGGTTCAGCCGGTACATAGACATATGAATCTATACCCTTTTTCTTCTATACAAAGAGGGTAAAGATTTTTTCTGAAGAAATCATCTTAGCAAGACCCCATTTTTTTATGTTATTGTATGAATGAAACAGTTTTTATAAAAAAACAAACTAATAGAAATAAATAGAGAAATAACACGAATAAATGAATTCTTTTTGACTCTGCATCTTAAAGTGCCTCAATAGGAGATATTGACCCATCTCCCACTTCTTTGAATACCAAAGATTCAACTCATAAGCAAGCATTAATCATCATTTTTCTAATCAAAAGAGCTTCCTATTTCGATTAGAAAAATGAAAAAATGATTTGAATAAAGTTTTCCATTAAAGACGACATTTGATCATCATAAAAACAAGAGAAATCTCTGTTTCTTTTCGAATTGAACCATCAAGGATGATGATTTAAAGCAGATAAATAGATTGAACAAGAAACCCAATTTTTCGTGAGATGGATAAAAAAGACTGATAGAGGGGAAGATTTAGGTACTTATTCTTTCGATTCTAATTTTATTAATCAGATGAACGAGTATAGGTTTTTCGTACCTATCTATCTATTGGATAGACTGAACAACAGTCTCTGTTATGGATAGTCTATATTAAAAAATAAAATGCACTATTTCAATATCAATCAATATTTAAGGGATTCCAATTCTTTTTCCCCAAAACCGAAAGATTGTTGTCACTGAAATAGAACGAACTCAAATGATAACAATACATCCATATTAACTTAAGCTAAGCATTTCCTCATTCATTTGATATGTATTTTTTTGTTTGACCCGGGATTAAGTAATCTTTATGCAACCTTGGCAGAAAGTAAAGTGACTTAAATTTACGAATTCCCCCCGTCTCAAGAGGTTCTTTCTTATTGCGATTCAAAGTGGATCGTTGAAAATTCAATATGAGACATAAGGTTTCTCTTCAAATTAAGTAACTAAACCGCCTCATATATGACAATATGAAGGGAATGAACATATGATGAAAAATCCGCCCTACTTTAGTTTTTAGTAGGTTGAATTCAAAAAAGTGTGACCTATGTTCCTGTTGTACCTCGACCACAAATAAATATATTTAGTTCAATCTGCATGTCGTTTGCACTCAATTCAGTTAGTTCGGTTTGTGAAAAACAAAGATAGGATTCATTCACATTCAAAATCATAAAAGAAACAAAAATTACATTCTATCCAATCCCAATATTAGACATTTAAACAGAACGTTATTTTCAAAAGAAACTTTGACTCTGATACAATGTATATGTCCTGGGACGAAAGGATTCGAACCTCCGAATACCGGGACCAAAACCCGTTGCCTTACCACTTGGCCACGCCCCATTTAGATTTCCATTCGACACTAATAAAGATAATAAAGAATAATAGTAGTATTGGGTCTTGGTCAATTCCAGGACAAATGTCTATAGAAAATCTTTATAGAATAAATTAGATTCTTTCTATAATTTTTACACGTGTAGATATAGATATAGAATTCAACTGAATTCATTGATCATTACATAGAATTCAATTAAGATATTCTATGAAAGTATGATTTCTTCTATTCTCCTTTGTTTGAGAATTGGGGAATTTTTGATTGGGTGGGTTCAAAGAAAAAGAAGGATTTGTGTCTACCTTACTTTACTTCATTTTTCCTTATAGCAATAACTCAATCAAAATGCAATTATCTCCAAGAACAAAATGTCTGTTATGCTTAATATCTTTAGTTTGATCTGTATCTGTCTTAATTCTGCCTTTTATTCGAGTAGTTTTTTCTTCGCCAAATTGCCCGAGGCCTATGCTTTTTTGAATCCAATCGTAGATCTTATGCCAGTCATCCCTTTGTTCTTTTTTCTCTTAGCCTTTGTTTGGCAAGCTGCTGTAAGTTTTCGATGAGATCTTTAATATTATCCTATAAAATGAAAATTCATGATTTATTCGAGAAAAAATTATAACAATGAAAATGAATAAGATCAAATAAGTCTTACATTATGAACCTTCGATTCAAACATTGAAAGTCTTGGATAGCTGCGAGAAATCCTAATCTGGCTCACCCCGTATTCCCCATTCTGCCCTTTTCCATTGAAAGACCCTACATAGGGTTAGGTTAGGGTCCCCCACCCACAATATCTAATTGTGGGTATGAAATAGATTTTTGGTAATGAAAGACTCTTATGACAACTGAATTTTCATTAATTATTTTCTGTTTCTAGAAAGCACTTCATTTATTATTTATTGGTGTCAAAAGATTTCGTATTAAAAAATGGAGGATCTATTCCCTTTTCTCATTTTTCCAAAAAAAGGATCTTGGAGATTGTGTAATGCTTACTCTCAAACTTTTCGTTTACACAGTAGTGATATTCTTTGTTTCTCTATTTATCTTTGGATTCCTATCTAATGATCCAGGTCGTAATCCTGGACGTGAAGAATAAAACAAGGTTTTTCGTTGCTTGATTTTCTAATTTTCTTAGGATTTTTTATCTATTCCATACGTTTAACTAGGAAAAAATAAAAAGTATTGGCGAAATTGGAAAGAGAAATAAAATATCAAGTCATCAACAAAAACGGAAAGAGAGGGATTCGAACCCTCGGTACGAATAACTCGTACAACGGATTAGCAATCCGCCGCTTTAGTCCACTCAGCCATCTCTCCCAATTGAAAAAGATAATTACTATGTTACATTACACATCAAATAAGGATTGAAAAAGTCTTTCTTTCTCTTTCTTTATCTATATTATTATATATCTACAACTTTTATTAGCAAATTCCATTTAGTTCAAGTAAGGGCTCGAAAGATTCAATAGAAAAAGAAAGACGACCTCTTTTGCTTTGATTTTGGTCGAAAGGGACCTTTTTGATTCCCGCGGCCTGGCCTGGTAAGTACCTAGCCGGGCCCTTTTTTGTTCCAACGAATCTTGGCTAAACGGCTTCTCCCTATTTTAAAACAAAAGAGTTTGCTAATAAAGCAACAACAAAAAGACGAAGGACTATTTCCATTCTTATTGACTATTTCCATTCTTATTATAGAATCAAATCCTTATAAATTTTTTATTCTTCTTTCTTACTTTTTTATTTACTTCACGACCTTACTCTTACTGGAATAAAAAAAGGAAACTTTGGATTTTTACACAATGCATTTTTTATTCTAATTTCAACGGTTTTGACGAATTGTATCTATCAAAGCGCCTCCAGCAAAAGACAAAAGAAAAGATAGAACTTTTTATTTAGTTATTTAAATTAGCCCTCTTTTTGATGAATTTTTGCAATTAGAATCCCCCACGAAAAACGTCAATACTCTAATTTTCATGATTCTTTTATGATCTTATCTTGATGGCCCCTAATTCCCCCTGTTCGACAAAAGGCCCTTTTTCTATAATAATCACATTGTAGCGGGTATAGTTTAGTGGTAAAAGTGTGATTCGTTATAGTAACCCCCTTAAATAGTTAAGGGGTCTTTCGGTTTGATTTCTATTCCGATCAAAAAACTTTATTTCTTAAAAGGATTAAATCCTTTTCCTCTCAATGACAGATTCGAGGAAAAATAGAAATTCTCGTGATTTGTATCCAAAGGTCACTTAAAAATTGGATTACGAAATTGTGAAACA